TTAATGTTAATAACCCAATCCTTTATTAGAAAATATATTGTATTGCCCTTGTTGATAATAGGTAAAAATATTGGTCGTATGTTATTATTTCAATTCCCCGAGTGGTATGAGGATTTGAAGGAATGGAATAGAGAAATACATGTTAAATGTACTTATAATGGTATTCAATTATCAGAAACAGAATTTCCCCGGGATTGGTTAATAGACGGTATTCAAATAAAAATTTTCTCCCCTTTCCGCTTAAAACCTTGGCGTGGGTCTAAAATGAAACCTCATTATGGGGGTAGAATAAAAGAAAGAAGACAAAATTTTTCTTTTTTAACAATTTGGGGAGGAGAAACGGAAATCCCCTTTGGTTCCCCCCTAAAACAACCTTCTTTTTTTGAACCCATATATAAAATACTCAAAAAAAAAATTCGAAAAGTGAAAAAGACATTTTTTTTTTTTCTAAGAGTTTTTAAAGAAAAAACAAAATGGGTCATCAAAAACTTTATTGTTCTCATTATAAAACTAAAACGAATTATAAAACGAATAAGAAAAGAACTTGAAAAAATAAACCCTATTTTTCTATTTTTATTTGAATCGCGAAAGATGAAAGTATATCAAACCAACGAAAATGAAAAGGATTCAAAAAACTATAATGAGATTCCTCTGAAATCTACTATTCGAATTGAATCTATGAATTGGACAAATTATTCACCTATAGAAAAAGAAAAAAAAAATCTTGTTTATAGGACAACCACACTTAGAAATCAAATAGAAGAAATCAAAAAAGAAAATAAAAAAAAGATTTTGGCCTGTGATGATAAAAGACAAAAATTACATAAAAATATTTTGCAGATATTAAAAAGAAAATCTATTCGAATAATATGCAAATCACATTCTTTTTTTAAATCTTTTATTGAAAAAATATACATAGATACGTTGTTATGTATAATTAGTATTCCTAAGATCAATACACGACTTTCAACAAAAAAACTTTTTACTAAATCAATTTACAACATCGAAAAAGATCAAGAAAGAATTGATGAAACAGATCAAAATACAATGAACTTCATTTCGACTATAAAAAAATCTTCTTCTATTACAAATTCTATTACTAAAATAAATAAAAATTCAAATATTTATTACAACTTCTCTTTCCTATCCCAAGCATATGTATTTTATAAATTATCACAAATCCAATTACTCAATAATTATCATTTAATATCTATATTTCAATATCGCGGGACTTATGCTTTTCTGAAGAATCAAATAAAATATTATTCTATGATACAAGCAATATTTGATTCTAAATCAAGACATAACAAAATTCAAAATTCCAGAATAAATGAGTGGAAAAACTGGTTAAAGAGTCATTATCAATACAATTTATCTCAGACCAAATGGTCACAATTAATACCAAAAAAATGGCAAAATAGAATTAGTGAACGTTATCCAACTCAAAATAAAAACTCAAAGAAATTCTATTCATATAAAAAAACAAAAGATCCGTTTAAAAAACATTACAGATATAATCTTTTATTACACAAATATATAAATTTTTGGAATAACAATCACTCAAACGTTTATGAACAAAAATTACAAACAAAAAACGATCAAGAAATTTTATATAATTTGAATACACAAAAACCTGAATCATTTTATGTATTTGTAAAGATGGCTATTAGTTATTCTCTGAAAGAAAGATATATTCTTCATACTCATAAAAATCTCGATAGAAAATTTTTTGATTGTAGAAATCTGCCTTTTAATATTAGAAAGAATATTGATATTGAATCCTGGACCAATATACATATCGGCACCAAACTTAATAAAAATATTCAAACGGAAAAAAAAATTTCAAAACTGAAAAACAAAGATCTTTTTTTTCTTATGATTCATCAAAAAAACAACCCATCCAATCAAAAAAAAAACTTTTTTGATTGGATGGGAATGAATAAAAAGGGGGATTCTCCCAACATATCAAATCTGGAACCTTGGTTCTTCCCAGAATTTTTGCTACCTTTTGATGCATATAAGATGCAACAGTGGATCATACCAATCAAATTACTTTTTCTTGATATTTATTTACATGAAAATAATGTTAGTAGTAGTCAAAATAAAAATCTCAATACAAATCCAAACAAAAATCTTCAGATATCATCTAATCAGGTATCATCCAATAAAAAAGAAGCTATTAATGAATTCAAAAAATTTAACCAAGAAAAAAATGAACAAATGTACCAAGGAAATCTGGGATCAGATCCACAAAAACAAAAAAAAAACCAGAAAGACGAAATAGATTTCTTTATGAAAAACCATTTACTTTTTCAATTAAGATGGGATGACTTTTTGAATGAAAAAATTTTCAACAATATCAAAGTATATTGTCTTCTACTTAGACTGACAAATTTAAAAGAAATTGCTATATCCTCGATTCAAAGAGAAGAGATGTGTTTGGATCTAATGATAATTCAAAAAGATCTGACTTTTACTTTTATAGAATTGCAAAAAGGGGGAATATTGATTATTGAACCAATTCGCCTATCTGTAGAAAAAGATGGGAAATTCATGATATACCAAACCATTATTATAAGTCTTTCATTGATCGATAAGAGAAAACATAGAAAATGCAGAAAATATATTAATAAGCTAAATTTTGATAAACCTATTGAACTACATAGGAATATGTTTATGAATGAGTATCAAGATCATTATGATTTCCTTGTTCCTGAAACTGTTTTATCTCCTAGACGTCGTAGAGAGTTGAGAGCTCTAATTTGTTTTCATTCTTGTAATTGGAATGGTGTACGTGGAAATCCACTATTTTGTAATATTTGCAACAAAAACAAAACAAGAAACTCTCAAAAAGTTTTGAATGAGAATAAAGATCCTAATACCTATCAAAATAATAAATGCAAATTGTTTCTTTGGCCTAATTACCGATTAGAAGATTTGGCTTGTATAAATCGCTATTGGTTTAATACCAATAATGGGAGCCGTTTCAATATGTTAAGAATACGTATATATCCACGATTGAGAATTAGTTAATACTATAATTTTATTTATTTAATTTTATTATTATTATTTTTTTTTTATAGTTAATGCATATTATATTTTATTCCCTATTTTTTTCTATATTTTTTTTTATTCTATATTTATAGAATTTCATTTTCATATAGTACACATTTTAGTAGATGAAAAACGAAGAAAAGATACACACATGGGTTGTATTACATTCAGGATACGTATTAATTTGAATATCAAGTCAATTGGTTTTAAGAAGAATTTTTAGGCGAAAACTGTTTTCTTTCAGAAAGTATCGAGATTTATTATCCTTTATCCAAATCAAATGAAAAGTTTGATTTGGATAAAAGAGTATATTACTATATGAAATAAAATGAAATAAACAAATCTAAATGAAATTGTTATGTGCACTAGATTAAAATAAAACCCCTAGCGTAACATACGTAACATACATAAGATAGAACATAACATAATATACTTATCTGGTCCTGTAAAATCCATGAAAAAAAAAATATATAGAAAAATTGTTTATGGTAAAAAATTCATTTATTTCACTTATTCCACAAGAAGAAAAAAAAGAAAACCGAGGTTCTGTTGAATTTCAAGTACTCAGTTTCACTAATAAGATACGGAGACTTACTTCACATTTAGAGTTACACAAAAAAGATTTTTTATCACAAAGAGGTTTACGAAAAATTCTGGGAAAACGTCAACGTTTATTGACTTATTTGTCAAATAAAAACGAAGTACGTTATAAGAAATTAATTGATCAGTTGAATATTCGAGAACCAAAAAAACGTTAATTTCATCTTTTGTATTTTTTTTTTCAGTAGTCTTATTAGACTTCTCAGTTTGATGAACCTCTTTTTTTAGGAATTCGTGGAATAATGAATTAAGGAAAAACGATATGACTGTACTAGCTACAAGAAAAGATCTCATGATAGTTAATATGGGACCTCACCACCCATCAATGCACGGCGTTCTTAGACTGATTGTTACTCTCGATGGTGAAGATGTTATTGATTGTGAACCCATATTAGGTTATTTACACAGAGGCATGGAAAAAATCGCGGAAAATCGAACAATTATACAATATCTACCATATGTAACACGTTGGGATTATTTAGCTACTATGTTCACAGAGGCAATAACAGTAAATGCACCAGAACAGCTTGAAAACGTTCAAGTGCCTAAAAGAGCCAGCTATATCCGAGTAATTATGCTAGAACTAAGTCGTATAGCTTCTCATTTGTTATGGCTTGGGCCTTTTATGGCAGATATTGGAGCACAAACTCCCTTTTTCTACATTTTCAGAGAGAGGGAGTTAATATATGATCTATTCGAAGCTGCTACAGGTATGCGAATGATGCATAATTATTTCCGAATCGGAGGAGTCGCTGCCGACCTGCCTTATGGCTGGCTAGATAAATGTTTGGATTTTTGCGATTATTTTTTAACAGGAATTGTTGAATATGAAAAACTTATTACGAGAAATCCCATTTTTTTGGAACGAGTTGAAGAGGTGGGCGTTATTGGCGGAGAGGAAGCAATAAATTGGGGTTTGTCAGGCCCAATGTTACGGGCTTCTGGAATCCAGTGGGATCTTCGTAAAATTGATAATTATGAATGTTACAATGAATTCGATTGGAAAGTTCAGTGGCAAAAAGAAGGAGATTCACTAGCTCGCTATTTAGTACGAATCGGCGAGATGGGGGAATCCATAAAAATTATTCAACAAGCTCTAGAAGGAATTCCCGGAGGACCTTATGAAAATTTAGAAGTCCGACGTTTTCATAGAGCAAAAAACTCCGAATGGAATGATTTTGAATACCGATTTTTTAGTAAAAAACCTTCACCGAATTTTGAATTATCAAAACAAGAACTTTACGCAAGAGTAGAAGCCCCAAAGGGAGAATTAGGAATTTATTTGATAGGAGATAATAGTGTTTTCCCTTGGAGGTGGAAAATTCGTCCACCAGGTTTTATCAATTTGCAAATTCTTTCTCAGCTAGTTAAAAGAATGAAATTGGCTGATATCATGACAATACTAGGCAGTATAGATATTATTATGGGGGAAGTTGATCGTTGAAATGAGAATTGATATGATAGAAATAAAAGCTATAAATTCTTTTTCCACATTAGAATTTTTAAACGAAGTTTATGGGCTCGTGTGGATCTTTGTACCTATTTTTACCCTTATATTGGGAATTACAATAGGAGTACTAGTAATTGTGTGGTTAGAAAGAGAAATATCCGCAGCGGTACAACAACGTATTGGACCTGAATATGCTGGGCCTTTGGGAATTCTTCAAGCTCTAGCAGATGGAATAAAATTACTTTTTAAAGAAGATCTTTTCCCCTCCAGAGGAGATATTCGTTTGTTTAGTATTGGACCGTCTATAGCGGTCATATCAATTATATTAAGTTATTTAGTAATTCCTTTTGGGTATCGGCTCGTTTTAGCCGATCTCAGTATGGGTGTTTCTTTATGGATCGCTATTTCAAGTATTGCGCCTATCGGTCTTCTTATGTCAGGGTATGGTTCGAATAATAAATATTCTTTTTCAGGTGGTCTACGAGCAGCTGCACAATCTATTAGTTATGAAATACCATTAACTCTATGTGTGTTATCAATATCTCTACGTGCGATTCGTTGGAACAGTAACTTGGACTTTTTTTTCCCTAAAAGTCAAAAAATACGGAAAAGGGGATGAATGTATTGAATAGATTTTTTTATTCATTATTTGAGTCGATGAGTTAAACCAGATAGTTATATGAGTGAAATAAAACAACTTAGAAATTTGTAGTAATAAGAAAAATCTCATTTCATATGTACAAGAATAAAATTGAAGTCAATATAAATGGTATAAACTGTTTACCAAAAGTTGCTCCAAGATTACTTTCATTAATCATGATATCTTGAAGCGGGCGAAAGAAAAGATTAACTGTATGGAATTTTCATTAATGTCTTGTATGTATTACTATACTGTAAATCAATCAAAAATCAGTGGACAGTTAGGAACACCAAGGTACAGAAAAGATTAGTAATAGGGATATGTAAAATATCAAAAAAGAGGTATTTTCGCATAAAACGAATCATAACATAAATAAGGGCTTTAAATTGGTAGAAATGATCAAGCAGTACTTCCCCACGATTCCGATCTAGAGTATACTCCCATTCACTGATTAAAAAATAACTATCAAGAACGAATTAATCCTTTACTTTTTTATTCTTTACCCCTCCTCTGAGTCTGAGATAGAAGAACAGAAAGAAAAGAAATAGAATTCTACGATCGAATAAGTAAAAAAAATTATTTCTTATTTTTTTTTCTTTCCTCTACATATATGATAAGCTCTTATCACAATTCAAAAAGGAATTCCTAGTTCTTTATATCTATTAATTATTTATTAATGTAACAAGTATTTGACTGAAAAATTTAGTTATTACCGAACAAAAGAAAGAAAAATCAATTTATTTTTATTATAAATTTGATATTATAAATAAAAAAAGGAATGAGATCAATTCTGAAGCAAAATAATTTTTCTAGCGCACAGAATTTCGTTGGTATAATTTTTCACTTTCTGGCGGATCTAGATATTTATTCTATTTATCTCCACAAAGAAAGGGAGGTTGATAATAAAAAATTAGTCCCTACATTTATTTGTAGCCATAGAGGAGCCGTATGAAGCTAAGGTCTCATGTACGGTTTTGGAATAGCGATGCGAACAGTGATGTTATTATCGACTATAATTATCTAACAGTTCAAGTACAGTTGATATAGTCGAAGCACAGTCAAAATACGGTTTTTGGGGATGGAATCTATGGCGTCAACCCATCGGGTTTATAGTTTTCTTAATCTCTTCTCTAGCTGAATGCGAGAGGTTGCCCTTTGATTTACCAGAAGCGGAGGAGGAATTAGTAGCAGGTTATCAAACGGAATATTCGGGTATCAAATATGCTTTATTTTATCTTGCTTCTTACTTAAATCTATTGATTTCCTCATTATTTCTAACGGTTCTTTATTTAGGTGGCTGGAATTTCTCTATTCTGTACATAACCATTCCCCAACTTTTCGGAATAGAAAAAATAACTGGGATTTTTGGAATGACAATTGACATCTTTATTACATTAGCTAAAGCTTATTTGTTTATGTTTATTCCTATCACAACAAGATGGACTTTTCCTAGAATGAGAATAGATCAACTATTAAGTCTTGGATGGAAATTTCTTTTGCCTATTTCTCTGGGTAATCTATTATTAACAACTTCTTCTCAACTTGTTTCATTATAAATACAAAAAAGATAAAAAGATAACAGAATCGAATAATGATATTCTCGATTCATAACTTATTTCAAACAAGAGAAAGAAACATCAAATTATTCATGGATATCTACAATATGTTTCCCATGGTAACTGGATTCATGAATTATGGTCAAGAAACAGTACGAGCTGCAAGATATATTGGTCAAAGTTTCATAGTTACCTTATCCCACATAAATCGTTTACCTGTAACTATTCAATATCCTTATGAAAAATCAATCACATCAGAACGTTTCCGCGGCCGAATCCACTTTGAATTTGATAAATGTATTGCTTGTGAAGTATGTGTTCGCGTATGCCCGATAGATCTACCTGTTGTAGATTGGAGATTTGAAAAAGATATGAAAAAGAAACAATTGCTTAATTATAGTATTGATTTCGGAGTATGTATATTTTGCGGTAACTGTGTCGAGTATTGTCCAACAAACTGTTTATCAATGACTGAAGAATATGAACTTTCCGCTTATGATCGTCACGAATTGAATTATAATCAAATTGCTTTAGGGCGATTACCTGTGTCAGTAATTGGAGATTATACAATTAAAACAGTTAAAAATTCAACTCAAATAAAAATAGACAAAGAAAAACCGTTTGATTCAAAAACGATTACCAATTAGTTTTAATATTTTGATATAAAAATCTAAGTTTTTCTTTTAGTTTTTTTGGTCAATAACCAATAACTACAAAAAATAACTAAATAACTATTGATTGTTGAAAATCGATCTTTGATTTGATTTAATTTAAACTGAGAAAAATCCATTTTCTCACGACGATTTCAAAATCGAAAATTTTAACTAATATTTTCTTTTTTTTTTTCAAATAAAAAGGTCGGTTATATTGACCTAATTATTATATCTACATTAATACTATATAAATTAATATTATATAATTTTATAATTTAATTAAATTAGGAACGTATCATATGCATGAAAAGTGGAGTAACCTATTTCTCCCTTTTCTATTTCCTGGACCATTCAGTAAGGTCATGATTTTACTTAGTTTATTTTGTATTTTATAATATTATACATAATGGATTTGCCTGGACCGATACACGATATTCTTGTAGTATTGCTAGGATCAGTTCTTGTATTAGGGGGCTTAGGGGTGGTATTATTTACCAATCCAATCTATTCCGCTTTTTCATTGGGATTGGTTCTTGTTTGTATATCTTTATTCTATATTCCAGCGAACTCCTTTTTTGTAGCTGCCGCACAACTACTTATTTATGTAGGAGCTGTAAATGTCCTAATCATATTTGCAGTAATGTTCATGAATGTTTCAGAATATTCCACGGATTCCCCCTCTTTGACTATTGGAGATGGGGTGACTTTATTAATTTGTACTAGTCTTTTTTTTTTACTAATTACTACTATCTCAGACACATCCTGGTACGGAATTATTTGGACTACAAAATCAAACCAAATTATGGAGCAGGACTTAATAAGTAACGTTCAACAAATTGGGATTCATTTATCGACAGATTTTTATCTCCCTTTTGAACTAATTTCTATAATTCTTTTAGTTTCTTTGATAGGTGCAATTACTATGGCTCGTCAATAATAAAAAAATTTTTAGAAACAATTAAATAACAAAATTCTTAGAGAATTATTCTAAATAACTAAATAAAAATAACTAAATAATAAGTAAATAAATCTAATGGAAAGGTTTAAAGAATTTAGTTAAATCTATCTATTCCCAATACCTTCTTTTGTTTTGTAATTGTTCCATTTATTATTTTATTAATTGAACTACTTAAATTTAAATTGTTGTTCATATTGAAATGAATCGAGATTGATAAGGAGTTAGTCAATGATGTTCGAGCATGTACTTTTTTTTAGTGTCTATTTATTTTCTATCGGTATCTATGGATTGATCACGAGTCGAAACATGGTTAGAGCACTTATGTGTCTTGAACTTATATTAAATTCGGTTAATATCAATCTCGTAACATTTTCGGATATATTTGATACTCGCCAATTAAAAGGAAATATATTCTCAATATTTATTATTGCTGTTGCTGCTGCCGAAGCAGCCATTGGATTAGCTATTGTTTCGTCAATTTACCGGAATAGAAAATCAATCCGTATCAATCAATCGAATTTGTTAAATAATTAATCAGAATCATCATATATACTATAGATGGATATGCATAATGGAATACAAAGAATATAATAACAATAAATATAATATAATGATAATGGTGACAAAATAGGATAGTGATATAATAATATGTTAAAGTGACAATAATATATTTATTTTATAATTTATTTTATAAAAAAATATATATATATATATATATAAACAATTTATAATATTTCTAATAACTATAATTATATATAATATATATATATATATATATATTATAATATAGATATTATAATAGATCTAAATAATAGCTAATAGAAATAAATTTTTAATTAAAAATACCAATTTTTTATTTATAATTTTCTTTTTTTTTTTTTAATTAGAATTGATAGTGCAACTTGTATAATTATGGTTATTGAACCATAACTCAAAGTTTTTTGGATTTTCTCACAAACAGATTTAGAAAAATAAAGGTTCTTGAAATTTTGATAAACCATCGATTCATCTGGTGTCTACAATAGAATATAGTAATTTCTTTATACCAGATACCAGATCGAAAATTTTTTATGTTCAAATTGGGAATTTTTAGATCTAATGTCACATTCAGTAAAAATTTATGATACATGTATAGGGTGTACTCAATGTGTACGAGCTTGCCCCACGGATGTATTGGAAATGATACCTTGGGATGGATGTAAAGCTAAGCAAATTGCTTCTGCGCCAAGAACGGAAGATTGTGTAGGTTGTAAGAGATGTGAATCCGCCTGTCCAACAGATTTTTTGAGTGTACGTGTTTATTTATGGCATGAAACAACTCGCAGCATGGGTCTAGCTTATTAATAGATTAAAAAAAATTCCACCTGAATCATTTGATTCCTCTTTACCGACAAAAAGCCCGTACTCGATAAAATATATTATTTCGAGCGCGGGTTTTTTTGGTCAAAACGTATCTTGTCTTTATCACGAGTTATTTTCCTTGGTTAACGATACTTGTTGTTTTCCCAATATTTGCGGGCTGTTCAATTTTCTTTCTTCCTTATAGAGGAAATAAAACCTTTAGGTGGTATACTATTTGTATATGCTTATTAGAACTTCTTTTAATGGCTTATGTATTCTGTTATCATTTTCAACTGGACGATCCCTTAATCCAATTGGAAGAAGATTCTAAATGGATAGATATTTTTTATTTTCACTGGAGACTGGGAATTGACGGACTTTCCATAGGACCCATTTTACTGACAGGATTTATCACTACTTTAGCTACTTTAGCAGCTTGGCCAGTTACTCGAAATCCACGATTGTTTTATTTTCTGATGCTTGTAATGTACAGTGGTCAGATAGGATTATTTTCTTCTCGAGACCTTTTACTTTTTTTCATCATGTGGGAGTTCGAATTAATTCCCGTTTATTTACTTTTATCCGTGTGGGGGGGAAAGAAGCGTCTTTATTCAGCTACAAAGTTTATTTTGTATACTGCAGGAGGTTCTATTTTTCTCTTAATAGGAGTTCTAGGTATGGGTTTATATGGTTTTAATGAACCAACATTAGATTTTGAAAAATTAGCTAATCAATCATACCCTGTGGCATTAGAAATAATATTTTATTTTGGCTTCCTTATTGCTTATGCTGTCAAATTACCGATTATACCGCTACATACATGGTTACCAGATACCCACGGAGAAGCACATTACAGTACATGTATGCTTCTAGCCGGAATTTTGTTAAAAATGGGGGCGTATGGACTCATTCGGATCAATATGGAATTATTACCGCACGCTCATTCGATATTTTCTCCTTGGTTGGTAATAATAGGAACGATGCAAATAATTTATGCAGCTTTAACTTCCCTCGGTCAACGGAATTTAAAGAAAAGAATAGCCTATTCTTCTGTATCTCACATGGGTTTTTTAATTATAGGAATAGGGTCTATAACCAACATGGGGCTCAACGGAGCCATTTTACAAATACTCTCTCATGGATTTATTGGTGCTGCACTTTTTTTCTTGGCTGGAACAAGTTGTGATAGAATACGTCTTGTTTATCTAAACGAAATGGGGGGAGTGTCAATTCCAATGCCAAAATTATTTACGATGTTTAGTAGTTTTTCAATGGCTTCTCTTGCATTGCCAGGTATGAGTGGTTTTGTTGCGGAATCGGTAGTATTTTTTGGGATAATTACTAGTCAAAAATTTTTTTTAATACCAAAAATCTTAATTATTTTTGTAATGGCAATGGGAATGATATTAACTCCTATTTATTTATTATCTATGTCACGTCAGATGTTTTATGGATACAAGCTATTCAATGCTCCAAACCCCATCTTTTTAGATTCTGGACCCAGAGAACTATTTGTTTCAATTTGTATCTTTTTACCCGTAATCGGTATTGGTATTTATCCTGATTTCGTTCTTTCCCTATCGGTTGACAAGGTACAAACTATCGTATCTAATTATTTTCATAGATAAATTACTTTCATAGATAAACTTTTATTACTGATATAGAAACAGAAAGTCTTCTAATTCTTAGATTTAAATATTTTCATTTCAGTTCGTTGTATAATGTAAAAGGGAAAATTAGAATTATAATGACATGGATCTCGAGTTTTTGAGAACCGTTTGAATGAATCATTGATTCATTCAAACGGTTCTCAAAAACTCGTACAAACAAAAAACTTTCGTTATACATGAAAGGGTGTTCTTACCTATTCCTCATATAGTTTCTTCAATTAGATGTTAATATAAATAAACCATAACTATGTAAATAAACCATAACTATGTAGACCTATACCTAATAAATTAATTCCAAAATAACATATCCAAATAATAAGAAATCCTATGGAAGCTACAAGTGCTGAATTCATAACTTGAAGACTTTTATTTGTTTTAGTATGTAAATAAATCGCAAATACGGTCCAAGTAATAAACGCCCAAGTTTCTTTTGGATCCCAATTCCAATAGGACCCCCACGCTTCATTAGCCCATACCCCTCCGCAAAGAATGCCTATAGTTAAAAAAGTAAACCCTAAACTAATCACACGATAACTCCAATAATCCAAACGTTGAGTCAATTGACATTTGTAATAATTTTTAAATGAAAGGAAAAAAGAATTTCTTTTTTCATTTAAAAAATTCGTCTTAACAAACAAAAATGACTTAATTAAGAAATTAATGCTAAATTTTTTTCGAAATGTAATGACTAGAAGAGCGATGGATAATAAAGACCCACATAAAAGAGCTGCATAGCTCAATAACATCATACTTACGTGCATCATTAACCACTGAGATTGAAGAGCAGGTACTAATATTGCGGGTTGATGCATTTGAGTTGAAAGACCCGACGTGGCAAAGCCTTGAGTAAAAATGGTACTTGGTGCAGTTATTGTGCTTGTGTTTAAATCATTTTTATGGTTTCCCCTCTTGGGGATCATATGAATAATAAATAAACCACAGGAAAGAAAGATTAATGATTCATATAAATTACTTAAGGGAAAATGTGCTGAAGAAATCCAACGAGAAACTAATAATCCCGTTATGGAGAAAAAAGTAGCTATCATTCCTTTTTCTGATGAATTGTGTAATCCTACAATTTCATGGGCCAAGAAGGTCATCACATGAATCATAATTACAATTGAAATTATTGAAAAAGAGATATGAGTTAATATATGTTCTAAAGTCGCAAATATCATAAAAAAAAGTCCCACTCGCTACATAATTGAATTACATAATACATAATTGAATTACATAATTATTAAGTTACATAATTAAAATCGAGAATTAAATAGATTGTAGAATTTAATGTGTCTCTTTTTCTTTTATAGAATTTATATTTATAGAATTTTGAGTTTAGAAAATTTATAAGATGTATGCCGCCACTCGGACTCGAACCGAGATGCTCTAGCACTGCTTCCTAAGAGCAGCGTGTCTACCAATTTCACCATGGCGGCTTACTTTTTTTTTTTAACTTAAGACTTTTACTTTAAAATAAGTATAGTAATTTTGTGTTGAATTGTCGAGATTTAAAGATTGAATATAATTAATTAGTCTATGAAAACTTAGAATAAAAAAACTCATTTCAATTTTAATTCTTATTTGGACCTTTAATAAAAAAATCTTAGCTTAAATTAGCTTAATTTAGTATTGTTCGTGTTCGGTTTTCCTAATCTATTTTGTCCTACTAAAACGTTGGAATTTGATGATTTTCAATCAAGATATATATATATATATATATATTTTTTTCTTTTTTTGTTTCAATGATTCATTTTTTTATCCTATCTGATTTTATTTCGTGGATTTCAAGTAAAATAAAAGAATTCCTTTCTAAAAGTTCGACACCTTACTTATTTTCAAAAAAAAATCAAAATAAAGATAATAAAAACTCCCTACTATGTATCTAATATGTATTACTGATAATATATCATAAGATATGCCAAACAAAACAAATATGCTTTTGAGTTAAGCATAAAAAAAGCAAAAGAATTTTCTATGGAATTGTACTCTCCTTTTCACAATACAATAGAAATAAAGAAATTTTATTGTGAAAAGGAGATAGGGAAGATTTATATAAATATTTTTATAATCTCAAAAACAGAAAAATCTAAATCCCACACGAGATAAGTTTTACTGATATTTAATTCAGGAGTTCAATATATTAATTAATAAAAAATTTCATCTAAGAAAAAATTCTTCAAGTTATGTCAATTCTTATTATTCCAAGACTTTTTTATTTGTGTTTGTTTGTCGCACAAAAAAACCTTTCGAGCGTCCAGTGGACAGCGATTTCGCTAAAGAAAAGGCTTTTATTGCGGCGAAATATCCCTTTCTCTTCCAAATATTTTTACAAATACGTTTTTTTGACAAAGAAGTACGCTTTTTTGGAACTGCCATTAAAAAAAAATAGGTTATATGGTTGTATGTGAAAGACATGTATTGTTCAATATGGATTATATCTTATTAGTCATTATCTATACCTAATTTATTTTTGTTCTATCTTAGAAAAATTAAAACAAAAAAATATTAACATGTATCAAACTCTAAATTTAGAAAATGAAATTTAAAAAAATCTATTATATTTCATTATTCATTTTTATAAATGAAATATAATTAACATTATATAAAACTATTATATAAATTAAGTACTAAATAAATAAAAATTTAAAATTCTATTTCTATATTAATTATGTATATTAAGTACATTAGTACATTAAAATATGGACATAGATTGTCCATTAATATATATTAAATAAATATACTTTATAAATAAAATATAAAAAATATACTTTTATATAAAATATAAATAAAAATTACTATGAAGTAAGAATAATAATTTTTTTTTTAAAGAAATAAAGAGAAAAAACATACAAGAATAAAATAATATAGTCATATAACATATAACATACATATAATATACACAAGAAGATTATAATCTATCTAAATAGTGATAGTAGAAAATATAATGATTCAGAATCTTAGATTATCTATTTAATATTAATATAATAATAATTTAATTAAGTTATTAACTTAATTAGTAGTGATACTTAATAATCTTTAAGTAACTATTTGGTCATATCATTTAACCAAGCAAATGTAAATTTTTGAATATTGCAAATATCTGATAAAAACAAGAATTTTAAAATTAGAATTCAGATAAAAATGACAATTGGTAAATCGAAAATAATTATCAATAACAATTTAATTATTAATTAAAATTAAAAGAAAAATGTTAGTTTGTTTTCTTATGGAACATACATATCAATATGCATGGATAATACCCTTTCTTCCACTTCCCGTTACGATATTAATAGGATTGGGGCTTCTATTTATTCCAACAGCAACAAAAAATATTCGTCGTATATGGGCTTTTCCTAGTGTTTTACTCTTAAGTATGGCTATGGTATTTTCGTTCAATCTGTCTATTCAACAACTAAACGGGGGTTTCATCTATCAATATTTATGGTCTTGGATCATCAATAATGATTTTTCCTTAGAGTTTGGATACTTGATTGATCCACTAACTTCTATTATGTCAATACTAATTACTACTGTCGGAATCTTAGTTCTTATTTATAGTGACATTTATATGTCTTATGATCAGGGATATTTGAGATTTTTTGCTTATTTGAGTTTTTTCAATGCATCCATGTTGGGATTAGTTACCAGTTCCAATTTGATACAAGTTTATATTTTTTGGGAACTGGTGGGAATGTGTTCTTATTTATTAATAGGATTTTGGTTTACACGACCAATTGCGGCAAATGCTTGTCAAAAAGCTTTTGTAACTAATCGTGTAGGGGATTTTGGGTTATTATTAGGAATCTTAGGTTTTTATTGGATAACGGGGAGCTTTGAATTTCGAGATTTATTCGAAATAACTAATAACTTAACCCCTAATAATGGGGTAAATTCATTATTTGTTACTTTGTGTGCTTCGTTATTATTCATTGGCGCAGTTGCTAAGTCCGCACAATTCCCTCTTCATGTATGGTTACCTGATGCCATGGAAGGGCCTACTCCTATCTCCGCTCTTATACATGCCGCTACAATGGTAGCGGCGGGAATTTTTCTTGTAGCTCGACTTCTACCTCTTTTCATAACTATACCTTACATAATGAATTTTATTTCTTTGATAGGTATAATAACAGTACCATTAGGAGCAACTTTAGCTCTTGCTCAAAGAGATATAAAAAGGAGTTTAGCCTATTCTACAATGTCTCAATTGGGTTATATTATGTTAGCTCTAGGTATAGGTTCTTATCGAGCCGCTTTATTCCATTTGATTACTCATGCTTATTCTAAAGCTTTGTTGTTTTTGGGATCCGGATCCATTATTCACTCAATGGAACCCCTTGTCGGCTATTCACCAGAAAAAAGTCAGAATATGGTTCTTATGGGTGGTTTAACAAGATATGTTCCAATTACAAGAATTACGTTTTTAATAGGTACACTTTCCATTTGTGGTATTCCGCCCTTTGCTTGTTTTTGGTCAAAAGATGAAATTCTTAATGATAGTTGGTTGTATTCCCCCATTTTCGCAACAATAGCGTGTTTCACGGCGGGATTAACAGCATTTTATATGTTTCGTGTGTATTTACTTACTTTTGATGGAAATTTGCGCCTTCATCTTAAAAATTACAGTAGCACTAAAAATAATTCATTGTATTCAATATCTCTATGGGGAAAAGAAGTATCAAAGGTAGTCAATAAAAACTTTTTTTTCTCAACAATAAAAAATAGAGTTTTATTTTTGAATAATCCAAGAAAAAACATCCGATACCTCAGTACTTACTTGATAAATGAAAAAAAAAACACTTCAATCTATCCTCACGAACCAAACAATACTATGCTATTTCCTCTGCTTATATTGGTATTATTTACTTTGTTCATTGGATTAATAGGAATTCATTTTGATCGAGGAGACATAGATTTTGATATATTATCGAAATGGTTAAGTCCATCAACAAACTTTTTTGATCAAAACTCAAATCATTCTGTAAATTCCTATGAATTTCTTATAAATGCAATTTTTTCAGTAAGTATATCTATTTTTGGGTTATTCATAGCATATATTTTTTACGGATCCATTTTTTCTTTTTTTCTGAATTTTGAATTAATCAATTTATTTGTAAAAAGCGGTCCTAAAAGAATGATCTTAGACAAAATAAAAAACAGAATATACAATTGGTCATATAATCGTGGTTACATAGATATTTTTTATACTCGGGTTTTTATTATGGGTATAAGAGGATTAACAAAAGTAACTCGGTTTTATGATAGATATATAATTGATGGAATTACAAACGGAATTGGTATTATAAGTTTTTTTATAGGGGAAGGGATCAAATCTATAGGTGGAGGACGAATATCTTCTTATCTATTTTTGTATTTATTTTATGTATCAATATTTTTATTTGTTTTCCTGAATTTGGACATGTATAAAAGAAATATTGTGACATTTCATTCCGTACAGCATTTTCAAATCGATTATTTTTTATATATCGAAATGGGCGATTCCACCGCTCGTAATTGAAAAGAAAAGTTACAAGAGGTTTTTCAAGGGAGAAAAAAGTCTTTTCATTTTTCTGTTCTTTAA